AATTTTATGAATTTCGTCGACTCGAAGGGTTGCCATTAGTGTTTCTTGAATCTTTTTTTTCGGAAGCAAGGGGAAAAATAATGCCTAAATTCTAAACGAAAGTAGAAGTTCAAGGCCTAATATATAATAAATTTAAATTATCTCTTCCATTCTATGGCCCCTAGAATGCCAATATTAGCACGAATCGTACGGAAATGTAACTCGGTATTCAAACAACTATTCAGAGTTCCTAGAGCTCCTTGTACGGCTTGTTGGAAAACCCGTTGTCGGACCTGATTCATGGCTCTTTGTTTTTCAAAATACAGGGTTTCATTTTTAGACTTTTCTAATTGTTCCAAACTCATAGAAGTAGCATTAATCAAATTTGCTTTTTCTCGTTCTATCTCAGAGTATCCATTCATCCGATACTCATCTGCTTCTAGTTCGACTTTCTGTAATCGAAGCCGAGCTTTTTCGAGTTGTTCAAGGGTCCCTCTACGCAATTCTTCTGAATTTCGGATAGTACTTAAGATCCTCTGTTTTCGATTATCTAATAAATCTGTTAATGAAAGTAGATTGTCTTGCTATTAAGTTTACCACTTTTATGATCTCTTCCCGAACCAAACATGAATCTTTCGATTCATTTGGCTCTCACGCTCCTTTTTTTCTTTTTTGCTATGTATTATGGTTATTTCCATATCTTTTTTTATGTAATGAGCCTATCCTCTATCCTTTTTTCTCTTTGTATTTCAATATACCGAAACGTATATAAGACTAGATAAATATTAAGAGGACTCTTCTGACTAGATAAAAATCTATCATGGTCAGCAAAGTTGTTTCTTTATTTGTGTTTGCTCTGTTAGTTAACAATTTCATTAAGAAAAACGAAGTAAATAAATGGAAAATGAAAATTGCTAGAATTATTTTTCTTTCCTTAAATCCAAAAAATTTCTCTTTTTTTTATACACAGGTCGTCGATTCGGCATTGGAAAAAGGGCAGGGTGCCCCTCTAGTAAATAGTTCAAATCATTTTATCGATATGAGTGTTCTATATCAGATAAATTCTACACTAGCTATTTCCCGTTTAAAGCATTTGGATACTAATAAAGCATTTCGATACTAATATAGTTGTAGAAAGAGTACCCCTTTTTGCCTGGACTTCAAGCAGTTTAGCTTTAACCGTGTTAATGGTCTCACATTATTGGTCTATAGAGAATCAAAGTAAATTTACCAATGAGTCGCGAAATGCTATGGTTCTTCCATATGATTTCTGAAGTTATTCAGAAGTAATTCGTGGAGATCGTGCACCTTTTCTTATTTATCCCAAAACAAAAATACTGAAAAATATTCTAAAGTGCAGCCGGATAGATCCAATCTATTCTTGAAATAGACAACTCGCACACACTCCCTTTCCAAAAAAAATCAATACGCCAACTACTACAGTTAGATTTATTAGATTTGTTGCTAAAATATCGGTATTAAGCCCGAAACTCCCAGCGAATGGCCAGTGAGCTAAAAAAACAAAAGAATGGGTTACATTTTTCATATGCTCTCCTCTTATAGATAGGACGAACAAAGAAGAAAGTTTTTCGATCACTTACTTCGCTCGCCCTTTTTTTATCGGTTTTTTTAATGCAATTTTGTTTATGCAAATGGATTCAATCTAATAATTTCTTTTAGATTAAGTCTTAGGTCTCATTTGACCTGTGAAAGATCTCCTTTGTTAAAATGTTCCCAAAATTCCTAAAATAAAAGGAAAAAGACTTTCCACTATCCTAAACTAAGGACGGGAGGGAAGAGGGCGAGCATATCTTCTACCTAAATTGATCATGCTCAAATCAACCCTTCCCGGGGTATTGTCTGTCCCGATAAATAAAAAATTCCTGGAATAATATAATAAATAAAAGTATTGATATACTTGGAATTACAGAAGCAAATACCAATTTACTAAAAAAAGAAAAAAGTATCTAATCTAAAGGACTTATTTTCTTTTTTAGGATTAAACAAAAGGGTTCGCAAATAAAAGCGCTAGTGCCACAACCAGTCCATAAATTGTTAAAGCTTCCATAAAAGCTAGACTAAGCAATAAAGTACCTCGTATTTTCCCTTCTGCTTCTGGCTGTCTCGCAATACCCTCTACAGCTTGTCCTGCAGCAGTACCTTGACCAACTCCAGGCCCAATAGAAGCAAGTCCTACAGCCAATCCAGCAGCAATAACGGAAGCAGCAGCAATTAGTGGATTCATGGTGAGTTCCTCGTGTCAAAAAAAAAAAATGGTTAAGGATACAATCAACCAAGAAATTATTACTTTTAACTTCTAAGCTCTATTGGGTAGAAGTAACTAAAAGTGCAAATTGAAATGATAATCTAAATCGTTCGAACTACTTCGAGATCTCGTTTTTAATTTCTAATCATTAGAGGTTTGTGTAAATCCATATGCTTTTCATTATTCTATTTCTCTTTCTTTCCAACCAACCACCCTTTCTTTTCATCTTTTTTTACTCTTCGATATCCTTGAGTTCTCATTTTTCCCCTTCCTCTAATCCATAATAAAAGACGAAATACAGGAAGAACCCCTATTGAAATAGAACTAATGATAACAATATGCTACATAGAACTGGATATGGAATCCAATTCCGGAATTCTATATATCGGATTAGATAATGAATCTAATTTAACTTAGAAATAAATAAAATCCTATATACATTTGTTTCTTCTATTTTGTTTGCATATTTTCTTATTTTCTATTGAATCCAATTCCAAAATCATTCCTTAGAAAGCCGCACAAAAGATGATGGTCTTATAGACATTAAGGATATAGTCTATTCTCTCTCCTACAACTCTAGGTTATATATTTATACACAGTTTGAACTAGTTAGTTTTCTAACCAGGAGGATTATCTGCAACCATGCATGAATTGGGCTAAGCTAAAAAAAAAGACTATTTCGAAAATTAGTCAATTCAATGATGACCTTCCATGGATTCACCTATATAGGCTGCGGCTAATGTTGCAAAAATAAGAGCTTGAATACCGCTTGTAAATAATCCAAGAAACATGACCGGTATAGGGACTACTAAGGGGACTAAAGAAACAAGAACAACAACGACTAATTCATCCGCCAATATATTTCCGAAAAGTCGAAAACTAAGCGATAAAGGTTTTGTGAAATCTTCTAGGATGTTAATTGGTAAAAGGATTGGGGTTGGTTTAATATATTTCTCGAAATAACTCAACCCTTTTTTGCTAAGACCCGCATAAAAATATGCCGCTGATGTGAGTAAAGCTAAAGCAACAGTAGTATTTATATCATTCGTGGGGGCAGCTAATTCCCCATGGGGTAACTCTATAATTTTCCAAGGTAAAAGAGCACCCGACCAATTCGAAACAAAAATAAAAAGGAACATAGTTCCAATAAAGGGAACCCAGGGACCATATTCTTCTCCAATCTGAGTTTTGCTCAAATCTCGAATAAACTCAAGGACATATTCGAAGAAATTCTGACCGTCGGTTGGGATGGTTTGTGGATTCCGAACAGCTATGATAACTGAACCCAGCAAGATAGTAATTACGACCCAAGAAGTGATGAGTACTTGGGCATGAATTTGGAAACCTCCTATTTGCCAATAGAAGTGTTGTCCTACTTCTACGCCTGATATATCATACAACCCCTTGAGTGTTTTAATGGAACATGGTGTAATATTCATATTGTCCTCTGATAAAAATTGAACTTCAAAAAAGGAATTCTTTTGATTCAACCATCTCTTTCTCAACTCAGCAACTTGAAGTATTAATCTTATATTTAGGATACCAAGAAATCACATCAAATGATAATATATATCAATACCCTCTAATATATATCAATATTCCCCTTCTTTTATCTATGCAAAACAAAAAAAATAGTAACTGATCCCATAAATCTACGTAGTTGCTTAAGAATTCACTATTCTTCTTAATCTTAATCAATGATTTCTTATATAGAGAGAACGGCCCTCACAAATTGCAAATACTAATTTGTTAAGAATCAATCGAATTGAAGTCATAGTGTCATCGTTGGCAGGAATCGATATATTCGCGAGATCCGGGTCACAATTTGTATCGACTAAAGAAATAGTAGGAATCCCCAAAATGGCGCATTCCCGAAGAGCTATATACTCTTTTTGCTGATCAAGGACGATCACAATGTCAGGCAACCTCGTCATATATTTAATCCCGCCAAGATATCTTTGCAAGGTAGATAATTTTCTCTTTAAGATTGCCACATCTCTTTTCGGGAGATGGTGGAATTTTCCCATCTTTTCTTCCGCTCTTAAGTCTCTAAATTGAGAAAGTCTAGTTTTGGTAATCGACCAATTCGTTAACATACCACTGAACCACTTTTTATTAACATAATGACAACGAGACCTTATTGCAGCTGATGCTACTAAATCTGCTGCTCTTTTTTTGGTACCAACAATTAAGAAGCTTTTTCCCTGACTTGCTGCATCAAAAACTAAATCGCAAGCTTCTGATAAAAAACGAGCTGTTCTAGCAAGATTTGTAATATGAGTACCTTTACGCTTTGCCGAGATGTAAGGAGCCATTTTAGGGTTCCATTTCTTAATACCATGACCAAAATGAACTCCCGCTTCTATCATCTCTTTCAAATTGATGTTCCAATATCTTATTGTCATTTTTTCCACACTTCCTTTTTTTTTTCTTTTTTTCGTCTTACCATTATGGAATTTTTTTCTTTTTGAAGATTAAGAAAGAGCCGAAATATCTTGAAATAAATAATAATTGTTCCGATGGAACCTTCTACTCAGAATTGGCCATTGATACATGATATAAAGACAGCCTTAATAAATTAACTGACTTCTTTTATTTAGTAAAATATAAATAACTGACTTCTTTTATTTAGTAAAATATAAAAATACAAAATCTAAAATCAGACCTGTTAGTATTCTAAGGTCAAAAGTCTAGTTTCAATTAAAGTAAAAAAATCCGCTTTATATGCTTTATATATCCTTAAATCGTATAAATGGGAGTAAATGGGGGTTCTGATGTCTCATAGAAATTATTTGTTACGTCAGAATCAGAAGAAACTAGTTCTGTATGAAGAAACAAAATATCTCTCATTTCCGACGTGAATAGATTTTTTTTTTTAATTTCCAAATAAAGGTTCTTGTCTTGTGGAAAACGATGCACAAATTTTTGGAATCCAGTACCAACAGGGATAATTCCCCCCAGAACTACGTTTTCTTTCAGGCCTTTCAACCAATCAATACGACCTCGTAGGGCAGCTTTTGCTAAAACTCGAGCAGTTTCTTGAAAACTTGCTTCAGATATGAAACTTTGGGTATTCAAGGAAGCCCTTGTTATTCCCAATAAGATTGCCCGATAATAGATCGATTCATCCAAAGCTCGCCCTGCTCGTTCCGCTCGCAATAGTCCTATTAATTCCCCAGGTAAAAAAACATTAGACATTCCATCTTCGGAAACCCGTACTTTTGATGTTACTTGGCGTATAATAATCTCTATATGTCTATTATGGATCTGTACCCCTTGGGATCGATAAACCTTTTGGATCTTATTAACCAAAGAGATACGACTTTGGGCGATGGTTAGCTCAGCTCCAATCAAGAATCCCCAGGGAACCCCAAGAATTCTTGGTATACGCTCATTCCAATCCTCAATTCTCCTTTCGAGATTCGGCGATAGTGAATCAATTGAACGCGCTTCGAATATTTGTTCCACTTTTGGAAGACCTTGCGTTATATCACTAGATCTCGATTTTTCATATATAAAGGTAACTAACCTATCTCCTTTGTAAAGGATTTTTCCATAATGACCATGAACAGTTGCTCCTATAGTGGCCAAATAAGGCTTAGCTGCTCTTATAACAAAGGAGTCCATATTAACAATGAAAATTTGACCAGATTTTTTTATGTGCGATTTAAATAGACATACATTTTCACAAATAAATTGTCCAAGGTGAATTATTGCCAATGTCTCCTCCCATGAGTCATGATGGAGAAAGTGCCAATTCAAATGGAATGGATCCAACATGATGTTACTGTTAAAATTCGACATCCTTTTATTTTCATCTATTAAAGAGTATTTAAGCCCTTGAAGTACTTGGAAGGTTTGTTTCAAATTGTCAAGGAACAAGTATTTTTTTAATAAGATCTGATTATGTGTTAATAAATAGTAAGATGAAGAAAAATTCGATATACTAGGTACAATAGCGCCTAAGAGCCCAAAAATATCTCGAATAAGAATTCTAGGATTCGATTCTTTTACCGCACTGGGATATTTCGAATTTTTCAATAAACCAATTTGAGAACAGTTGGATGCCGACAAAATCATCAAAGATGGGTATTCTTTATTTCGATTCAACAAGGTGCCAATAGCTTCTTGATGTTGGCTAAGTGATTGAATCTTTGCCTTGGAATAAAAGGAATTGGTATTGTTGCGATCTAACCTATTATTGGGAATCGGTCCTGCACTTGTCCTATCATACCTTCTTCTTGTATATGAAATAGTGGACTTGACTAACTCAATTCTTAGGAAATCGCGAATCAGATCATTTGTTCTTAACTCAACAAGGGAAGCACGAGCCCCCTCTTTTTCTTCTTGTTCCCAATTCACTACCAAGCAAGTTCGAACGAATTGAGTATTCGTGTGATAAATTCTTTGAGTTAACTTGCTATTTTCATGAGAAATAAAATTGACAAGTCGAAGTTGGAGATTATCCTCTTCTTGCAGGAGATCTTGCGGGAAAAGTCTTGCTAGATTTCTCCCTTCGTCCATTTCATATGCGACTGCAGGTCGAACTGAAACAAAATACTTTTCCTTGCTTTTAAGAATTTTTTTCCGTTGAACATAAACCCAATTTTTTCTTTTTTTTGAGTCCTTAGAATCTTTTTTTTCTCTTTCTGGTGGTATCAAACTAGCGCCTAATATCTTATCCGCCTCTTCAGGAAAATGAATATCTCCGGAAAAGATTTTTAGTTCCGTATGGCTTTTTTTTCTCTTAACTCGGACCAATCCACCTAGTCGACTTCTTGTATTTTTTGTGAGTTGTGTATCCACTCCAATAATACTATTGTCAAGTACCTTTAGGGATGAGGATCTCGGTAAGATATGCAGTTCTTGAAGAATGAAAAAAAACCGATCTACTTCTTTTTGGTATTTTAGACTAAATTCTTTTGTTCCTCGATGCTCAATAAAACCTTCTTTTTTTAAGATAGAATCTTCCTCTGGGCTCCCATATTCGTCCTCTGAGTCTTCCTCTGATTCTTCTTCTAAAGCCCCATATTCGTTCTCTGAGCCATCTTCACGGCTCCCATATTCTTCTTCCTCTAGAGTTCCATATTCGTCCTCTCGAGTTTTATATTCGTTCTCGGGGTTCCCATATTCTTCTTCTGAGTCTTTCTCTAGAGTCCTATATTCGGTCTCTAGGATCCCATATTCATCTTCTAGGGTTTCATATTCGTCTTCTAGAGTCCTATATTCGTCTTCTAGGGTTTCATATTTGTCTTCTAGAGTCCTATATTCGTTCTCTGGGCTCTCATATTCGTCCTCTGAGTGTTCCTCTAGAGTCCTATACTCTTCCTCTCGGGTCCGATATTCTTCCTCTAGGGTCCTATATTCTTCCTCTAGGGTCCTATATCGAAATTTAACAATTCCTGAACCCCGTGTATCTTTTCTGTATCCTGGATCATCAAAAAAAGAAAAAATAGTATTTCTACGTAAAACACCCATAAAGGGTATTTCAATCGAAATCCCCAAACAGGATATTAGCTCTTTTTCTTGTTCTTGATGATATTGTAATGGAATGACGAACCTATTTCTTCGCTTTTTCGCCAACAAATCCGAATTATCTTGAAGAATAGAAGGATAGACAAAATTCCAATTATTGTTGGACACGATTCGATCTGGCGTTAGATAATCTTCAAGAATTTCCTTATCTTTTTTACCAAAAGTATCTAACAGTCTATGGCTTACTTGATCATTAGCCATTGAGAGGTCAAAGATATATCTTCCGTCAAGAGAAAAAGAATAAGTATTCATTTGATCTTGATCCTTGTGCAGTGAAAAGGATGCTATACTGGATCTGCACATACTTACTGACAATATCCATAAATGGCTTGTTTTTGGTAATCGACGAAGATTACCATATTGATATTCGGGCGCATGGTAAACATCAGTACTCCAGTGCATTTCCCCGTCTGATTCGGAATAAATATGCTTTTGTACCTTTTCTTTAAAATGTAAAGTGGATGTTCCGGCACGAATCTCCGCAATTACTTGTTCGGATTCTACATATTGATCATTTTGCACTAGAATCAGGCTTTTTAAGGGAATATTCACACTATGTAGAATATCTTGACTCTGAATAGTTACACGCAAGTCTATATAGCATAGAAAAGCAGGCTGCCCATGACGGGTACGTGTGGGGTGAACCAAGTCCTCATTGAATTGGATTTTTCCATTCGAGGGGGATCGTACAAGGTCGGCAGTACCCCCTGTGAATACTCCACCAGTATGAAAAGTTCTTAATGTTAGTTGAGTCCCTGGCTCCCCAATTGATTGACCTGCAATAATACCTACAGCTTCTCCCAATTCGACCAGATCGCCGTGAGTGGGACTCCGCCCATAACATAATTGACAGATCCAAGATGTGCTCCGGCAAGTAAAAGGAGTTCTAATATATATTGGTTGTGCCCGAAATGGTTGTGCTCGAAAGGCAGTTATGAATCGATTGACTAATCCAATTCCAATATCTTGATTTCGAGCAGCAATGCATCGTGAACCAATATATATATCGTCTGCTAATACACGACCAATTAGTGTTTGGACAAAAAGTTTTTCTGTCATCCCATTTTGAGGACTCATAGAAATACCTCGGATAGTACCACAATCTCTTCTACGCACAATAATATGTTGAACTACTTCAACAAGTCTGCGTGTAAGATATCCAGCATCCGCTGTTCGTACAGCAGTATCTACAACCCCTTTGCGGGCTCCGTAGCAGGAAATTATATATTCTGTCAAAGAAAGTCCCTCGCGTAAATTGCTTTGAATAGGTAAATCAATCATTTGTCCTTGAGGATCCGCCATTAACCCTCTCATCCCTACTAATTGGTGTACCTGGGATGCATTTCCTCTGGCTCCTGAAAAAGACATTAGATAGACTGGATTAGAAGGATCCGTTATCCGAAAATTCGAATTCATTTCTTGTTTCAAATATTCACTTGTAGCATACCATATTTCAACGGATTGGCGTAATTTTTCTACTGCGTGTACAGCCCCATAATAATAGTGTTTCTCCAAAAGAAAACTCTGTTGTTCCGCATCTTGGACTAACCATCCTTTAGAGGGTATTGTTAAAAGATCCTCGATTCCTAAAGAAATCGATGTAGTAGTGGCTTGATGGAAGCCCAGAGCCTTTATTTGATCTAGTATATGGGATGTATATCCCATTCCGAAATGATCTATTAATCGGCTAATAAGCCGTTTCATAGCAGTTCCGTCTATCTCTTTATTATGAAAGACCAGGTTGGCCCGTTCCGCCATACATAAGTACCCCCTTTTTTGACTGAGTAGGATTCGACAATTGCTGAGTAGGATTCGACAATAGGCCTGAGTCAGTGATTCGAAAACTTAATTTACCCCCTTTCCTCAATCTCAATCTGAATTTGCGCGGCAAAAAGGATGGTACTAGCGAAATCGGAATGCCCCCCGAAAGGGGCATCGCCGAATCTAACTTCCTTGTTTAGATTTAGATAGTGTATGAATAGGCCCGACTAAATCCTTGTATGGCTTCCTCTATTTCTCTATAAAAAGAAATATGACCAAGAGTGGTTCGAATGTATATAGAACGGGTTTCTTTTTTTCTATTTCCGACTATTAGATAGTGGGCATAAATCTCATGATAAGTTCCAAAAGATTCATATTGAACTTCAATCGGAACTTCTCTTGATCCAATGACACGTTGATCTAATTTCCATCGGAGCCACAAGGGACTGTTTAAACCGATTCGTTTCTGTCTATAAGCTCCCAGTGCATCATAGGAACTAGAAAAATGGGGTTCTTTATCTTTCGTATAATAATTATTATTGTAGTTTACTTTTTTATTTGGATAGTTTCCGCAACTATTATATCTATTTGCACAAATACCTCGACGATTTCCAATCGTTAATACATAAAGTCCGATAAGCATGTCTTGGGTTGGCACGCAAATAGGATCTCCAATAGCGGGAGACAGGAGATTCATATGAGAAAACATAAGTAAACGAGCTTCTGCTTGAGCTTCCAAGGATAAAGGTAGATGAACAGCCATTTGATCCCCATCAAAGTCCGCATTGAAACCCTTACACACTAATGGATGTAAACAAATAGTACGCCCCTCTACTAAAGTGGGTTGGAAGGCCTGTATGCCTAATCTATGCAGGGTAGGTGCTCTGTTCAACAGTACAGGATGCCCCCGCATAACTTCTTGAAGTATTTCCCATACAATGGGTTCCTTTTCCCAAATTTTCCTTTTAGCAATCCTGACATTAGAAGTAGCACGTTTCGTGATTAAATCGCGAATTACAAATAGCTGAAAAAGCTTTATTGCTATCTCTAACGGTAATCCACATTGATGTAATGAAAGCGAAGGACCCACAACAATGACAGAACGCCCCGAGTAATCGACCCGTTTCCCAAGCAGAGTCTCGCGAAACCTCCCCTCTTTACCCTCAATTACATCTGAAAGTGACTTGTATACTTTATTGTGACCATCCCTCGTCGGTTGCCCGCGAGACCCACTATCAAGAAGTGTATCCACGGCTTCTTGTACCAATTTTTCCTGGCACATTACTAAATCTGCTGGCGCTAATTCACTTCTTTTTAATAGATAGGCAAGGTTGTTGTTCCGACGGATAACTCTCTTATAAAGTTCATTAATATCCGAAGTCACTACTTTATCCCCAGACCTATAAACAATGGGTCTCAATTCGGGAGGAAGAACCGGTAATAAGCACAAAACCATCCATTCTGGTTCTACATTTGTTTGAATAAAATGTTTCGCCAATTGCATTCGTCTAATTAAAAAAACTTTTCTTATTCGTCTTTTTCTATCTTCCCATTCATCTCCACTATACCCCTCGTCTTCTAATTCCTCCCATTCAACCAAGGAATTCTCTATAATAATTCGCAAATCCAAATCCGCTAATTGTTCTCTAATAGCACCTGCTCCTGTCGCAATTTCCCGATTTCGAAATGTTGCAAAGCCTGGGGTAGAAAAAAAGGGAGAAATGCTGTGGTTACAAGATGAAATTTCATCTTCGAATAAACCTCGTAATCGTAAGAAAGTCGGTTTTTTAGCGCTGGGCCTAGCAAAAGAGAAATCGCCGTATACTAGGCCTTCCAATTTCTTAAGGGGTTTATCTAAAAGATTCGCGATATAACTAGGAAGACCTTTCAAATACCACACATGAGTCACTGGACATGCCAGTTTGATGTATCCCATTTGATATCTTCGTATCCGAGAATCAACAAATTCTACCCCGCATTTTTGACAAAATCTTTCGTCTTCATTTTCAGCTACGCTCGCTCGAGAATTTCCACAAGCACAAATTCCACTTTTTATGGGTCCAAAGATTCTTTCGCAAAACAATCCATCTTTTTCTGGTTTATCGGTTTTATAATGAAAAGTGGAGGGCCTTGTGACTTCGCCAACGACTTCTCCATTAGGTAGGATTTTGTTAGCCCAAGCCTTTATTTGTTGAGGGGAAACGAGTCCAATTTGAAGTTGTTTATGTTTATATTGGTCAATCATAAAATAGAAATAAGAAAAGAATTTATATTTATTCTGATCAAACATCCTCCCTATTAACCTGAAAGTTCTTCTCAGATACAAGGAAATGGTTCAGTTCTAGAGCCAAAGATCGTAGTTCTCGAACGAGCACTCGAAAAGATTCTGGAGGATCCTCGTGATTAGGCACTCTTTTTCCCCAGATCGTAGCATTAAGTATTTCTTGGCGAGCTATAAGATGATCAGATTTATAAGTAAGTATCTCTTGTAAAATATGAGCAACACCAAATCCTTCTAAAGCCCAAACTTCCATTTCTCCTACTCGTTGTCCCCCTTGTTTGGCTCTTCCTCTAACGGGTTGTTGGGTAACAAGTGAGTAGGGCCCCGTAGAACGTCCATGGATTTTCTCATCAACTTGATGAATTAATTTTAAAATATAGGACTTCCCTATTAGAACAGGTTGTTCGAAGGGATCTCCTGTTCTTCCATCAAATATTCTGCTTTTTCCCGGGTACTCGGGTTCAAATACCCATGGATTTTGTGTTTGTTTACTGGCTTCATATAATTCCGAAAACACAAGTTTTCTTGAAGCCTCTTGCTCATATCTCTCATCAAAGGGTGCTATTCTATAATGTTTCTTTAGCAGATCCCCTGCTAATCCGAGCGAGCTTTCAAATATTTGTCCCACATTCATTCGTGAGGGTACTCCTAGGGGATTGAAGACCATATCAACAGGTGTTCCATCTTGCAAATAGGGCATATCTTGCCTAGGTAAAATTTTGGAAATGATCCCCTTATTCCCGTGTCTTCCTGCTACTTTATCTCCAACTTTGATTTCTCGTTTCTGTAAAATATATACTCGAACCATTATGTCGAGGGGGTCCCTTTGGATCCATTTCACATCGATAACGCGCCCTCTTCCACCTATAGGTAGTTTGAGAGAAGTTTCTTTTGAAGTGGATACCTCAAGACCAAAAATGGCCCGTAATAATCCAGCTTCCGCGATATAGGAGGATTCGCTTGCTATCTGAGGCGTTAATTTACCTACTAAAATATCGCCTGTTTCTACCCAGGATCCCAACCTCACAACTCCATTTCTGTCCAAATTGCGGAGTAAATGTTCTTCTAGATGTGGTATTTCTTTAGTGATTTTTTCAGCGGAGCCTTGGCTTGTCGTATCCGTCTGAATTTCATATTTTCGGATGTGAAAAGAAGTATAAATATCCTCATATACCAAACGTTCGCTAATTAGTACTGCGTCTTCAAAATTGTAACCCTCCCACGGCATATAAGCTACTAAAACGTTTTTTCCTAAAGCAAGTTCCCCACCAACTGTAGCTGCTCCCTCCGCTAAAATTTGCCCTTTTTTAATGGATTTCCCCCTCGGAACCCGAGGTTTTTGGTGCATACAAGTATTTTTGTTAGAGCGCCGATGGGCAACTAAAGGAATACTTATAGTTTTCCCACTACTTGATAAAAGGATCTTGTGACTATCACTAGAAATGATCTTTCCCTCGCGTTCGGCTATAATGGAAACCCTCGAATCTAGAGCTGTTTGGCGTTCCAATCCAGTTCCAACAATGCACTTCTCGGACCGAGAAAGTGGAACTGCTTGGCGCTGCATATTAGAACTCATTAAAGCTCGATTCGCATCATTATGCTCAATAAAAGGAATGAGAGAACCTCCAATAGAAAAATATTGGAAAGGAAAAATACTTCTAACATGAATCTGTTCCCATGCAATAGTCAGGAATTCTTGACGGTATCTAGCTGGAACAACTTGTTCTTCCTGAATACCCTGATTCAAGGACAAAGAATTTCCTGCTGCTATCATATAATATTCATCTCTATTTGGTGATAAATAAACCACCTGTCTCTCTTTTTTTTCTTTTCCTTTCTCAGATATTTCATAAAACGGACTCTCTATAGATCCCCACCAGTGATCAATTCTCGCATGGATAGCTAAGGATCCTGTAAGTCCAACATTGATGCCTTCGGACGTGTCAATTGGACAAATACGCCCATAGTGACTCGGATGAATATCTCGGCTCCGAAAACTTGCAGTTCTCCCCGTCAATCCTCCAGGACCTAAACAACTCACTTTTCGCCCATGAACCGTTTGTGTCAATGGATTGGTTTGGTCAAAAACTTGAGATAAGGGGTATGTGCCAAAAAAGGTCTCATAAGTAGTTATTAATAAAATTGAAGTTGAAGTTGGAGTTACCAAAGTTTGTGGAGTCGGTTTCGATTGACGTATGAATACTCTACGAATAGTTTTTTGAACCGCATGTTGTAAACGGCCAAGAGCCAGTCCGAATTGATCTTGTAACAGATCCGCAACTGAACGAATACGTTTATTTTTCAAGTGATTCATATCGTCATCGTCAAGTATACCCGTTCCAAATTTCATTCCAATCAAATGATCCGTAGCGGCCAATACATCTCGTGGTAACAAGAATGTATTGTTCTGAGGTATATTAAGATTCAGTCTCCGATTCATATTTCGTCGACCAACTCTTCCTAATTCACATTTTTGTTGAAAAAATTTCTTTTGTAATTCCTCACATAAGGACTCCGAAAATACGAGGTCCCCGCCTACACAAGCAAATTGTTGATAAAACTCCAAAATAGCTTTTTCTTTTGACTCAATCCTCTTTTTCTCCTTAGCATTAGGGAAAGACAAGAAAATTTCAGGGTAGGAAACATTATCTAAAATTTCTCTTAGATTCGAACCCATAGCTGATGATAGAACTAAAATAGATATCTTTTGTTTTCTACTCACGCGAGCCCATATCCTTTCTTTTTTATCAATTGCTAATTCCAATCTTCCTCCCCAATCTGATATTATAGTCCCGGTGTATATAGAAATTCCCTTATGGTCTAATTCGGAGCGGTAGTAAATACCAGGACTTAGCAATATTTGATTGATCACAATTCGGTATATTCCATTTATTATAAAGGTTCCTAAGGAATTCATTATAGGAATGTTTCCAATAGAAATGGTTTGCTTTTGCACATCGAAACCAAAAATTAATCTCGCAGATACATATAATTCAGAAGAATAAGTGAGTGATTCATACACAGCATCCCTTTCTTTTATCGAGGGTTCTAGCAATTGATATCCTTTCGCAAATAATTGAAATGCAATTTCGTGATCTGGATCTTTAATTGTTGGAAACTTCTCAAGTTCTTCTGCCAAGCCTTGATTAATGAACCTACAAAATCCCTCGAATTGGATCTGACTAAATCCGGGTATTGTGGACATTCCCTCATTTCCATTCCGGAGCATCTTAATCTTAAGTTTCCTATTTATCGAAGAAAAATTCCATTATCAGCTCACTCTTTATCAATCCCTACGGATCAATCTAGCAATCATGGAATCTATATTCTGTTTACTGAATCACATGAAATTCTAGGGAACTCCACATACGTATTTCATATATGTATTTCATACATATGAATAAAGATAATTTTGACAAAAGTTCGACTTTGGCAGGGGTAGAAATGGAATTAAAATGAATGGAAAAAAAGTCCTAGAAAAAAATTCTGCCACTTAAACTTTATGATATTCTAATCAGATTGGCTAGCAAAGATTTCTCGTTTTATCTCCTTCTATGAAAGAAATAAAGCCAGAATAATTTATAAGCACTAGAAAGTTTTACTTTAGTTTGATTTAGAATTTAGAATAGTATGCTTAGTTTTATTTTCAAAAAGAATTTGAAGGTTCTTTTTTGTTTCGTAGTAATAGAATTGCTAAAAAACAAAGGATTTCGTTGTAGAATCCTAAAATAAAGTACTTACTTTTTTAAGTACTTGCTAATCTAGTTATCCACCTATTCACATATCTCGTAATTTTACTTGTGTGGGCCAATAAAAGAAAGCCAGGCCATAATCTATATCAGAGCAAATTTCCTCTTTTTATTCACGATATTTAATGCAATGAAAAATTAAAGCATGATTCCCCGTAGGGATATGTACATAAGGAGGATCCATAGATAATAATGCTGTTCGGACCCGGATTTTCCCTATATACAGATTAAGGAAACTTTTATTCTATTTTATTATGCCATTAAAGGAGAGAATACCGATTTAAGAGTCGTTTACTACTGCAATTCAAAAAAAATTCTAGTTAATGGTTCCAATTTGTTCTGAATTTTGCAGTCTGTGACTGGAAATCCACTTTTGCTCCTTTGCCATTTCAATAGAATAGAAAGAAAATTCTCCTTTCCCATCTCAATAGAATAGAAAAATTAGTAAGAAAATATGGATGAATACTTGTTCTTTTCTCGATTTTAGATCGGATTTTTTGGCGGCATGGCCAAGTGGTAAGGCAGGGGACTGCAAATCCTTTATCCCCAGTTCAAATCTGGGTGCCGCCTGATCAATAAAATACTTAGGATTAGAGTACTAATCAAACTCAAAAATTTCGTACCCCCATAAGTTGGGGCAAGAGAGTAACTAGGTCTGGCTATACAGGATTTTGAAAATCCATACCATAGTTCTATCCTCAAATGAAGCTTTGTTTTGGCGGCAGTGGCCCAAAGGGGGAGCTACCAACAGAGATGAGGTCGCGTTTCCTTATTCTTTTATTAATTTGAATTGATTCGGGAATTTAAAACTTCCAAAGGTCCCTAAGTCCTTTTTCAATCTAAGATTGAAGAAGGGACTTTGCCAAGAAATATCAATATACTTCGTACATCTTATGTTACCTACATACACTAAAGTAAAGGCTACTGATTCTGTCGAGAATCAGATTGAATAGGCTGATCTAAAATGAATTTCGGAGTTGTGGAGTGGATAAGGTCTCCTGACTCTTTCATAGAAAGAGAGAAAGTGGGGCAGTAGGGTTTAGGTCAAAAATAAACATGGGTAAAGTAGGTATCCAATAAATATTTATCTATCCTAATTTTATGGTATATTCTGACGTCCTTTGCTTATAAAAAAGGCAACAAAAGGAAGAAAAAATCTCTCTATTCCCGCGTCTTCTATTCAGAACATTCTCACACTCTTTCTTTTTTAAGGAAAAGGTATATGTATCATATTTATACTTAATACTCTCCAATTCTACCAGAAATCATATAAGAATTTGATAGGAGTAAATTCCTTTAACTGATTCATCCATAGTCTTAGAGCCGAATTTTGACTCTGTACCCTTAATTCCACTATGATTATTGATCAATAGTAGAATAATTCCTTCATAGAAATAGGAGACATAATTTACATGGATATAGTAAGTCTCGCTTGGGCTGCTTTAATGGTAGTCTTTACATTTTCTCTTTCGCTAGTAGTATGGGGGAGAAGTGGACTCTAGGGATACTACTAATTGTAGTATCAACTCTTTTCTTTAATTGATCATTTTATTTTGTATTAATCATTTTGCCAAACTTTATTTTTTATCTTTTTCTTTAGTTTTGTTTCACTCTTGTAAAAAACTCTTTTAAGAAAGAGTCGTTCTATTCTACTATGTTTCATTCTACTATAATAGAAATAGAAAGAAATACAATAGAAAGAGCCATTATAGTAATTAAGAATAGAAATAGAATAGAAAGAGCGATTCTAATTTCTACTAGAAGTGACGAGTAAAAAAAAAGTTCTTTACATAAGAAAATTAGACTTTCTTACACGAAGCTATTCACAGCATATTGCACATTTTCCATTTATACTTTGGTTTTTTCCTTTTATTTACTTTTTTCTTTTATTATAGTCTATTCTCATATTATTTTTTTCCCTCTCCATGGACTCTTTCAATGAAGAATTGTCTTCGATTTTTTTGATTTTGACTTGCTTGAAATTAAGTGGATACAGTGAAAAAAGAAGTTGAATTAGATTACTATTTCAATCTACTAATCTATTCTATGTAGATTCAAGATAATATAATAGAAAGAATCTAAAGTGTCGTAGAAAAAACTATATGTAGTTCTTTCTACCACACTTTAGGATTCCAACCAGATCCTTTCATTTAAGACTTGGATTTTTATTTTCTTTAATCCCTTTTTCATTTCTTCAATGATTAATTGGAATTGCAATTAATCATTTTGGCTGGCTGTTTTTACATAAATAATAAGTAAAAAGGCAGTAGGAACTAGAATGAACAATGCAGTAGCAATAAATGCGAGAATATTTACTTCCATAACCTCTTTATTTTATTTTTTTGTTTTTCACAATAACTCGGGATGTAATCCCATGGAGAGGAAAAGGGGGTATCCCTGTGGAGGACTTGCATTCTGATAATACCGAATCAATTCAATATTATGAATATAGGATCTATCAAATCAATTCATGGTTGATAGTGGAATAATATAACATAAGAAGATCCCTTATCCATACTAAGACCAAAATAGGTTTTTTGATTGGATTCGGAACCCCTCTATTTTTCATCCTTTTTGACTTTTGCTTTTCTATATATATATATGTATAGAAAAGAATCTTTCTTATCCAATTTCCCTCCCTTTTTCTTATAGTTATACATACAATTATGTATGTATGTATTATATAACCGACTTTCTATGGGTCACATAGACATCCAAATAAGCAGTAGAAGTACAAATGAGATGGAGAAAAGAGGATTTTAAATAAAAAAGATCCAATATTTAAATTTAGGAAAAAGAGGGTTTGCTTGGTTTTTATTTTATTAGGTTACTGCCAATATCTGCTTTTTTGGTCTAAAGATGAGAGCAGATTCTTAAAAAAAGGAGTCGACAAATGGACTGAGAATGAGGTAGATTCTTTCCAAGAATTCATTGAACATACACAAACAAAGTTGGAACTACAAAATGGAAGTGGTGTGGTTTAACCCCTAAAAAGGAACTAATTATATTAAACTCATTCTCTAACAATAAACAAATAAAATTTGTGTATGGATTGGATTACGGTAAAATACCGTAACTCTATTCCTTAAGATAAGAGTCAAATAGGAAGTTGAGATGCGGATGGTATCATCATACCATAAGAATAGAGTAATATCCTAAATTATACTAATTCACATATGATATGTACGTCTTTCCTTATCAACCGGAAGTAGTGAAAAAAAAAGATTCCTATACAGCTCTCTTTTTATTGAGAGCTGCGAAATCAAAAAAGTAAAGGGTCTCCATAGATATTTGATCTTGCCTTCTGCCCCCCCCTTTTTCCGGGAAATTCTTGATGAAAAAAAGGAAAGATGAATTCTTTCATTCATTGAATCCTAGTTCGGGACTGACGGGGCTCGAACCCGCAGCTTCCGCCTTGACAGGGCGGTGCTCTAACCAATTGAACTACAATCCCTGCGGGGTGTATGGCATACCTATTTAAAAATAGAACCCTAAGAAGATTCGTCTGTCGTACTCTAAGAAATAGATGAATCATATACTACTACACCCACATAGGATATGTGGGTATAGTGAGAGTGGCATAACTAGTATGCCGCGATTTTTTATCCCTAAAAACAACTGATAATCCACCTTTCAATAAGAAAAACTGTTTTCTTTGTAAGAGAAGGATTAGAGAGATATGGCTTAGAAATAAATTTTCCCTTTCTTTTCTCTTTATCCTTTATTTCTATGGATCAGATATTTTTTTTTATGGAAGAAAATAATGGATTTAGTTCATATTCACGAAGCCCCAGATTTTTGGGCCGAGCTGGATTTGAACCAGCGTAGACATATCGTCAACGAATTTACAGTCCGTCCCCATTAACCGCTCGGGCATCGACCCAGGAAGAATTTATTCTAGGGTTTTTGATAATCTATGATTAACCTCTTTTTATAATACTCCCTACCCCCAGGGGAAGTCGAATCCCCGCTGCCTCCTTGAAAGAGAGATGTCCTGAACCACTAGACGATAGGGGCATCACTAGACGATAGTGCTATATAGAACCACTCGTCATTATACTATAATGATAGTATGAGCAGTTTTTTGGAATTGTCAATATACTCGAATCAAAGAGTATAAATAGATCAAAGCAAAGAGTCTTTCCTACTTTTCTATTATGTTTTCGTAGAATTTTTTTTTAGTTGTTGGTTAGGTTAATTCACGGATCATCCCCTGCTTTTTAGGGAAATTCCTTTTACTTTTAAAGTAAAGGATATAGAATAAGAATAGATTAATAAAAAGGATTCTAGATTAGTTCAGTACGAATATGGATTTGATTGCTCTAACAGGAAAAAGAGTCCAATTTCTTTTATTTTTTGCAATTTAAACTCTGTGCTTCGTTTAGTGTTCAGACCAAAAATATGGGCATCTCATACTAAACGAAGTCATAAAATTCAATAAAAAACGGAGACATTTTCAAAAAAAAAAAGAAAAAAAGTGAATGAATTTAGTAGAAAAGTACTTTATCGGATTCGAACCGATGACTTCGGTCTTTCCGTGGCATTACTCCACCACTAAGGGAAAAGCCCTTTATCGGATTTGAACCGATGACTTATGCCTTACCATGGCATTACTCTACCACTGAGTTAAAAGGGCTTTTTATTCCAAAATTAGCCACTTTCATTTACCATTATAGATTTACTGCATAATGTACAAAATATATGTATATATTAATGTACATAATATATGTATATATAGATATATATGTAGAGATTTTATTTTCTATATTGAGATATAGAAGTTTATTGTTCAAAAAGGCCAAAGGGGCAATAAGAACTGTTGTTAAAAAAATGGTAGACTTTGTTTTTTTTATCTTTAGCCTATTCACTTTTCACGTGCTCAGAATGTTCTGCAGAATTAGGACTTTTTTCTTCTATTGGCTGATCTTATGATGAGAACTTTCTCCATTTATGTTTTATTTCCCTTAATTCTAATTGGGGGTATAAAGGAATTCGCTCTCTTCATATACCCATATGGCTGGGTATTAATTTTCAGTGATATACTTCTTATCTGTTTTGGCGCGAGATTGAAACAATTTTTCTCAGGCATTCCTTGGAAAAACCTTCGAGTTCAAAACTTTTCAATTTTTCCGTTTTGGACGGATTTGTTGCAGCAATTTCCAAAGGGTACCCATTGGAATTTGAACAAACTATATTGGAGTTTTATCAACAATTTTATTCTAAAAAATGGGCAGTCGAATTTATACTGCAGAGTATAAAAATTATTTTAGAGCCTGCCTAACAAAAAAGAAAAGGAAGAAAGGGATTGATGGGTACTATCGCCTATATCTCTTAGTGTATATTGTAGGAATAATCAAACTATAGAATACGAAGAATACGATCCTAATCGAAATACATACATTTGGTTCATAAGCTAGTGGCATGGTAAGAAGAGATTTTTTTTACAGACTAGAGAGAGGCTATCTAAATCCTAAATTAAAGGCCTGCGATTGAAGTACCAACTGTTCGCTTTTCTCCGTAGGTGGGATTAGCTTCCTCCTCGAATGGCTACCCTTGACAAAGGGTAGTGTTGGTATCATAATCTACATGTAGCGGGTATAGTTTAGTGGTAAAAGTGTGATTCGTTCTATTAATAACTGAATTTGAAATGATATACTTAAGGCATCCTTAAGTTTTTTTTATATTCATATTCCGATGAAAACTTTAGTTCTTATAAAGGGTTTAATCCTTTTCCTCTCAATAGCATATTGAGGAAGAATATACATTCTCGCGATTAGTATCCAAAGACTAATTAAATTTGCATGCAAAATACAAATTTGATTATGAGTACAGAGTCGCGAAGCATAATTTTGCATTGGATTAAGTATTCCAATTGAATAAATATGAGTAAAGGATCTATGGATGAAGATAGAAAAAAGTTTATTTCCAATCGTAACTAAATCTTCTTTTAGTTAAAAAAGAAATGGAAGCCCAATAGCTAAAAAACGATAGTTTTGGTTTACTAGAACCATCAGGATATTGTTTCAGCTCGGTGGAAACCCAACTCTTTTCCTCAGGATCCCTTGAATGAAATTAGGGAACGAAGTAAGTAGATTAGATAGATATTTAGGAGAATTTCTATCCGCTACTCTATAGGGATCATCTAGAAAGCGGAGAGCTTTGGTTCCATTCAGACAGAAAAGCTAACTTAGATGTTAAGTGGTGAGAATAGCCATAAAGGAGCCGAATGAAATCAAAATTTCATGTTCGGTTTTGAATTAGAGACGTTAAAAATAATCAACCAACGTCGACTATAACCCCTAGCCTTCCAAGCTAACGATGCGGGTTCGATTCCCGCTACCCGCTCCAGTCTGTATAAAAAGACTATTCTATTTGTCTAGACATGGTAGAGACTTGTATTCAACCTTTTTCGTCCACCAGTTTTTGGCCCTACAGAGCGGAGTAGAGCAGTTTGGTAGCTCACGAGGCTCATAACCTTGAGGTCACGGGTTCGATTCCCGTCTCCGCACTTAGCAGTCCATATAAATAAATGGACTATTCTATTTGTATAGATATGATAGATTGTATAGATATGGTATATTGTATAGATATGGTAGAGAACTATATCCAACCCTTTTTTTATTCATCAGGCAGAAAAGAAAAAAGAAATACAAAGAAAGGCACAGTCTATTCCCCTTTAAAAGCAATTTTCTCTTGTTTATCTCGGTAAATCCCTGGTTTAGGGGGCCCTCTTGGCAAGTTTGCCCGAAGCATTCTTTTTTTTTTTGAGTCGAGTGCAAAGGATAAGATAGGAAGGGATACGGTACTAGACTAACAACTACTTAATTTAATATAAGTAGTTAAGTAGTCAACTAGACTGAATTTTTTATCATAGTACCTTATTAAATTAAGCTGGCGAGCGACGGGAATCGAACCCGTGCCTTCTCCTT